TACTTCAGCGAAAGGAGTAAAAATTGTATGAACCTCGCTTTTTATTTTCGTGAGAATCAAGTCTGACGTGAATAATATTCTACGACCAACAACTCATTTATTTTCAAACCAATAAATTTACTATCTATTATTTGATTTACGAATCCTTTATATTGTAAAGAGTCTATAGTCAAATGGTTTGGCAATTCCCCGCGGGGGGATGAAACAAGATAATTTTGAATCAGAACTTTGGATCTTTCTTTATCCTTCGCAGTAATAATATCTCGGGGTTTGCAACGATAACTCGGTATATCCACTATACGGCCATTCACTAAAATGTGTCTATGGTTAACTAATTGTCTGGCTCCAGGAATGGTCGAAGCCATACCTAATCGAAAAAGTATGTTATCCAAACGCATCTCGAGTAGTTGTAGTAAAACCTGGCCTGTTGACCCTTTGGCTTTTCCAGCAATGTGCACATATTTCAGTAATTGTCGCTCTGTCAGACCATAATGAAAACGCAATTTCTGTTTCTCTTCTAAATGAATACGATATTGCGATCTTTTTCCAGAGCGCAATTGGGTTTGAAGATCACTTCTGGATCTGGGTCTTTTACTAGTGAGTCCCGGTAAAGCCCCAAGCCGGCGTATTTTTTTAAAACGAGGTCCTCGGTAACGAGACATATAAAGGCTCCTTTTTTATTCACTTTCATTTGACAAAAAAATATAAATTCAGACTGAACTAAAGGATCGGCAAAACACAACTAAATATACTTTAATCTACTTAAGTACTACAAAACAGAATAAAATATAGGAAATTCCGGTAAAGACTACGTTTTACAATTTATTCTGTAGAGATCTCATTGTTGTAATCAACTTTTTTTATTCATAGCTATAACTGCAAGTTACCCTGACATAATAGATTAGCGACCTTACATTTAGAGAAAGCAAAAGAGCCGGCTATCGGAATCGAACCGATGACCATCGCATTACAAATGCGATGCTCTAACCTCTGAGCTAAGCGGGCGGATATTAGAGCTATGCTGTATAGGAATACAGTAAACTTCGGATCTGAGTTATTACTAGTGATTCTATTTCTAAAAAAGAAAAGAAAACTATTTAGATCTATATAAATTCTATAAATCTTTTTTTCATATATATGAAAAAAAAGATTAAATTCAAAGACAAATATTAGATCGAAAATTTTCAAATAACTTACAATTGAAATATTTATTTATTACTATTAGAAAAACCTATACTTTAAACTTGAAATCTCAATTTTACGTAACGAAACTATCTATATCCTAATAGATAAATAGTGAAAAGATAATGATATTCTATTTATTTCTATTTGAATAATAGAAAATCTATGATAAAAATTTGGATTCTATCATTAGAAAAAAGAGGGCAAAAAAAAAAGAATGAATAAAGAATGAATATTGACCGTTCCACTATTTTAAATAGTACTTTCTAAAGGAATGATTAGGAAAGAGATAGATATATGCGGGATCTATCTATCCATATTGAATTGTGGATACATCAATGATAGAATCATTCGGATTGAAACAAATAGGGTTCAGAGATGAAATGATAGAATAGAGAGATAGGAGGGGGCGGGCAAAAAAAGAAAATAGCAGCATACACCTTAAAGAGGTGGATGGAATTAAAACTGAATCCTTGTCTCAGAGCAAAGGGGATATGGCGAAATTGGTAGACGCTACGGACTTGATTGGATTGAGCCTTAGTATGGAAACCTGCTAAGTGGTAACTTCCAAATTCAGAGAAACCCTGGAACTAAAAATGGGCAATCCTGAGCCAAATCTTTGTTTTTGAGAAAAAATAAAAAATGGGAATATAAAGGGATAGGTGCAGAGACTCAATGGAAGCTGTTCTAACGAATGAAATTGACTACGTTAAATTAGTAGCTAAAATCCTTCTATCAAAAGAAAAGATCAAAATAACAGAAAGGATAACCTTATATACCTAATACGTACGTATACATAGAAAAATGGAAGAGTTCTTGTGAATCAATTCTAATTGAAGTTGAAAAAAGAATCAAATTCAAATATTCAGTGATAAAATGATTCATTCCAGAGTTTTCTAGATTTTTGAAGATGAATCGTACGAGAATAAAGAGAGAGTCCCATTTTACATGTCAATACCGACAACAAGGGAATTTAGAGTAAGAAGAAAATCCGTCGAATTTTAAAATCGTGAGGGTTCAAGTCCCTCTATCCCCAAGAAAAAGCCCATTGGAATTCCTCACTCTTTCTTTACCCTCGTATCCTCCAAACCTCCACAAATTAACATAGAGAATCCCCGTTATTGAATCATTTCCAATTTTATTTGGATAGATACGATCACAGTCCATAGAATTATCCTTACATTGACAAAGAAAGTCAAAATTCAAGGGGCTAGGTCCAATTTGTTAAGACTTTCTTTTTTAGTTCTTTTCATTGACATAGATACAAGTACTCTGCTAGGATGATGCAGGGAAATGGTCGGGGTAGCTCAGTTGGTAGAGCAGAGGACTGAAAATCCTCGTGTCACCAGTTCAAATCTGGTTCCTGACACGTGAATAATGTATTAGATATTCCTCTCTGTTCATACTTTCAAAAGTATGTGAAATTTCCATAGCTAAAAAGATTCAATCAAACAGTGGAAGGATATAAATAGAAAGGATGTATTTCAGACACAATGAGCCAATCGGATAAATGAACCTGCATCTTCTTCGTCTCTCCCACATTTTTATTTATATGAATATTTCATTCTTTTTCTTTTTATGGACAAGGGAACTCTGCTTTATTCACTAATTCGTAAGAAGATACTCTGACCTTTTGGATTTGAAATCTTTTTCAACTCCAAAAGGTATCTCTGATCCAACGCTTCTTTTCGCCATGCATAAACTGAAGGATAAGGACGAAGTTGAAAGCTTTTTTGGCCCTTCCCTAATCGGGGCTAAAATTCCATAAATGACAAGATAGGAATAACGCTTGGTATTATTAGGAATGCCTGGAAAATAGAATATTCGTGAAGCAAAAACATAAAAGTACTCCTATGAATGCGAAATAGGCTGAATTCTTCAAAAAAAAAAAATGGATTTTGATCAAATAAAACCGCTATACTGAGTTTATACTTATTCTAAATCTTAGAAATATGATGAAAATATCATATGTAATTCATTCATGAAAGTGGATGAAGAGAGCGCGTTGGGTTGAAATGAACTAGTGTGTTTCTTTTATTGTTCCAACTATCTATACAAAACAAAAAGGGAATGTATTAGGGCTATACGGACTCGAACCGTAGACTTTCTCGGTAAAACAGATCAAACTTATCTTTATCAAAATGATTTGAACTGTTTCAAAGACCCAACATGCATTTTGTTGCATTGGGCTCTTTCATAAACTGATGTAAAGATCAGTTAGTCCACCATATTTTTTCTTTACAGGAAGATCAAAAGATAATGAGATGGTTCCTTGTGCTCTGATTCATTACTTGTATCCTGATATAGGAGCAATACCAAAGTGTTTCAAAGAAGTGTGACCTTGATTTAGGTCTGCCTTCGGCCTAGATAAACCTGAGTTAAATGGAGTCTCTATTGTTCCGCTGCAAGAGTAAAATATGAGACTTCATACACCTAAAAGCTCATAGGACAAAAAGAGGTTTTTTGAGATCCTTAGATTCATTATGCCCGGCATTGAATGGACTGAGCATTTACCTTACAATGGCAGGTTTTCTTTTATTTGGCACCATAATTCGCACCTGAATCAGATCAAACCAAATATTTGTCAGGCTATTTTTCTCTTGTTCTCTCGAATCTACGGAGTCAGACATCTACTTCTAAAAAAAAATTAGGGTTATTGCATAATCGGCTCCCTTGAAAAGCATTGGCGCACGTGTAAACGAGGTGCTCTACCTAACTGAGCTATAGCCCTTGTCATAACTATTTTAACATATAGACAATTTCTTGTCAAGAAGGGTATCCCAGAATCCCGCATGATAACTCTCTGATCCGTTTACGTTTCCTGGTAAAAGATTTATATTGCTTAGAAAACATATTTTACCTATAATCCATCGAAGTGATGCAGACCTTTTTTGTGGTGATAAATGGCCTACTTAACCCAGCGGTTAGAGTATTGCTTTCATACGGCAGGAGTCATTGGTTCAAATCCAATAGTAGGTAGAACTTATTAGATACCATGGAATCCGGTATCTAATAAGTTTCTCTACCCATCCTCTTTTTTTCGTTATTGTGTTAATTTTGTGGAAGAATAATGTAGTGTGTAGGATATAATAAAGAACTTGATTGAATGTATTGATGACTACTAATAGGAAATAAAATTGACAGCCTCTACTCGCGTCTTAGCTCGTCTGAGAGCTAGATTTGCCTCAATTGCTTGTCTCTTACCCTCAGCTCTACTCAAGTTAGCTTCAGCTATTTCAAGAGTTTGTTGAGCCTCTTGTGGATCAATGTCAGTACTAATTTCCGCATTATTTCCTAAAATGGTGATCTCATTATTACTTATTCTAGCGAAACCACCCATAAGAGCCACCGTTACCCATTGGTCGTTTAGTCGTATTCTCAAAAGACCTATATCTACAGCCGCGGCAATGGGGGCATGGTTTGGTAATACGCCAATCTGTCCACTATTAGTAGATAAAATAATCTCTTTCACTTCGGAATCCCAAATCATTCGATTAGGAGTTAGTACACAAAGATTTAAGGTCATTTCTTCAATTTGCTCTCCTCTTCTAAGGTCATAGCTTTCGCGGTAGCTTCATCGATGTTACCCACCAAATAAAATGCCTGCTCGGGAAGACCGTCTAATTCTCCGGAAAGGATGAATTGAAACCCCCGAATTGTTTCTGCGAGACCAACATATTTCCCTGGAGAACCAGTAAAGACTTCTGCAACAAAGAAGGGTTGTGATAAGAAACGCTCAATCTTTCGCGCTCTTGCTACAGTTAAACGATCTTCTTCGGATAATTCGTCCAACCCAAGGATAGCTATAATGTCCTGAA